TATCTGCGTCTTCTCTCTTCTTTTATTGTCCTCCTGTCGTCAATTGACGTATGACTTAGGGCTCAATATAATTTCATATGGCTTAGGTGAATTTGAATAATTTGACCGGCCAAATAATATTTTGGTAAAGCAACTAAAATCCAATGCGAAGGAAAGGATCTTGGGGATCCAACCCAGCTTTGTGAATGATAGAGATAAAGATTCTACTATATGTGTTTATATTGCTTTTTTATTTCCTAAGGGTGGTTGGCCCTCGGGACCTAGTATTTCTGTTTCTAGTTTATTTCTGAATCAAGGTGGCCATAGGCCCCTATGGTCCAGTGGTTACGACCTCTCTCTTTCACGGAGAAAACGAGGGTTCAACTCCCTCTGGGGGTGTAACAACACTCAAGACTATAGGAAGACTATAGGAGTAGGAGTGGGATTATATCAAATGATCCCTGTTTGTCAAATCCTTCTATTAGTCTACTTAGAAGGACTTCATATTTTATATCATTTGATATTTATATTTATTTGTCAAGTCTGCCTGGGAGATGAAAGGAAGTTGATTATGGAACGTCTAAAATGAATTAGGCGTTGGGTCGATGCCCGAGTGGTTAATGGGGACGGACTGTAAATTCGTTGACAATATGTCTACGCTGGTTCAAATCCAGCTCGGCCCAACAATTTGGCAACCTACTATCAGATGGTAGAACCCTCTTGTTCTTAAGAAATACCTATCCAAATTTTCTGCTAGATCTCTTCTTATTTCCCTGGGATTGTAGTTCAATAGGCTAGAGCACCGCCCTGTCAAGGCGGACGTTACGGGTTCGAGCCCCGTCAGTCCCGACGGATCCAATAAGTACATCAATTCGCCTCTTTATTTTCTTCTTTATTTTCTGTGAAAGAAGGGGAGCATAATTGAATTCCGAAGGGGTTTCCCCTCTTTTTTTCAGGATTCTGTCGAAGAAAGAACAAACCCTAAACAAAAATGAAAATAACTAAAATAGTGAAGTTGATAGAATATTCCATTTTTCTCCCGCGACTCATTTTTCTCATACTTCTTTGTCTTCCAAAGAAAATTGGATCATTAAAATTTAGAACCTAATTCCTCTCTTTTTCCACTTCGCTTGTATTGTTTGTTGGGGTTTTGTAGTTAATGGAAACAGACGTGTGGTTAGATGATACTTCATTTGATGGTTCTACAAGGAAGACCTAAAAAGAAAGAAGAGAAAATAAGGATAAATAAAGGAGTTTTTTATTGGTCCGGGAATCCAATCTTGGATTCGGTATGGATAAAAGATCTTCGTATGTTATACTATTCAATTCTCGACGACGAATTAATTTAATAGCTCAGATATTGTTATTCATGATATTGATCCGATTCAAGATCATCGATAGGTAATGCATTAATTGAATTGACAGGTGAAAGATTTATCATCTCTATGGGATTAAATCCCGAGTTATTGTGAAATAAAAAAACGATGAGATTATGGAAGTAAATATTCTTGCATTTATTGCTACTGCACTGTTCATTTTAGTTCCTACTGCTTTTCTACTTATAATTTACGTAAAAACAGTTAGTCAAAACAATTAATTACTTTAAATGAAACTTGACTTCTGAATTCTTATCAATAGTTGAAGAAATCAAATGAAAAGTATTCTATTTTTGCGTCTTAAATGAAATCAAGGGGCTATAATCCGCGGTATTCTATGAGATCCGAGAGTATGGTAAGTAAGAAATWWATTTCTTACTTACCATACTATCTAGTAGTGTTATGTTATAGTAGTGTATAAAGTTGTAAATAGAGTTGGTATACTCTATTATCTTCTATCTTCAATATATGTAGTTATTAATCCATATATAAAATTGACGTAGGACCCAATTCTATTTCTTTGATACATCTATTTATTCCGATGAATCTGAAATAATCGTTTTACTGTTATAGAATACATTTCTCCACTATAATCCAATGGAATTTCGAAATGAAGATATTTTTATTTCAAAATTATTTCAATTCAAATAAAAAATGCGTTACGGAACGATCTATAAAAGAATTGATAGCGTTTCATTCCTCAACTAAATTAGGAGTGCTTTTAAAGTCCACTTCTTCCCCATACTACGAGTGAAAGGGAAAATGTAAAGACTACCATTAAAGCAGCCCAAGCGAGACTTACTATATCCATGTGAATTATGTCCCTTATCTCTATGATAGAATTATTCCATTATTGCTCACTAATAATAGTAGAATGAATGGTCCAGAGTCAAAAAGGGATTCTGACCAAACACTATTGATGAACCAATCAAATAAACCCATTTCAAAAATTCCTATATGATTTCTAATGGGGAAAGACTAAACACAAGTAAAATACACAATGACACTACAAAGGAATGTTACTAATGGAATAGAACGTCCAGTAATAAAATAAGAGAGCCTTTTCCTTTTTTTCTTGCCCTTCAAAGTAAAAATAGATCAATTGCTATCTATTACATACTTTTATTTCCTATTTGATATTGATATTTGATATAATTCGTACCCCTTCGCGATTGTCTATCTGAAGGAGTTGATAGTATATTATACTCTTGACGAGGGGTTAAAAAAAAGGATTTTTTTTTTCACTTTTTATTTTCTATAAAAAATCTATGCAATCTCAATCTAATAGTGATTGAATGCCTGAACACTTAGAGATTCTCACGAGTCTATATATGTTACAGTATAGAAATTCCCTAACTAGTAGTTGAATTATCCCCCGGCTATCCAATGTAATTCAAGACCCAATGAGTATACATTACATTAGCAGTAGAAGGGAATCGGAAAGTCTTGCTTCGACCTTTATAATCTTTTTATATTCAAAGATTTCCAATCTTTTACAAAATTACCAGAACAGATGTTTAGAATCAAACAAGTATCAACAGTCCCCTTATTCTGTTCTGCTGGAGAAAATTAGGTTTAGTTATATCAGCAGAGCAGAATAAGATATTTCTATTCATTTGTTGATGAGGCGGCACCCGGATTTGAACTGGGGAAAAAGGATTTGCAGTCCCCCGCCTTACCACTCGGCCATGCCGCCAAAACGATACACAACAGGATAAAAAATTACCGTTGGATTACTAAACTTTAGTTTATTGTACTTGCATCCCCTTTTTCATCCTTAAATATAAAAAAATTATAAAAGAAACCCTTTTTCCCCTTTTGATTGTGTTTTATTTACCCCTTTGATTTGATTGATTGTATAGTATCTCAAAACACACAATGCCGAAAAACTTCCACTCACTTTTCTATTTAAAAATCAAATTATATTTTGACTCAAAAAAGCTAAAATTTATGACAAAAAGGAACCATTAACTATTCGTTGACTTAGAATTCGTGAATTATTCTTAGATTTGAATATAAAATTTGGTTTGCCTAATGACATAAGAAAATACAAATGGATACATCCTTAATTGATTCTATTGATTCTTTTGAATCAAAAACCATTCTTCATTTCCATTATAACAAAAATTAGAAGTATATGTAAACCCCAGAACGGAAATTGTTACACAGATACCAAGTATTTAGAGTATGTTGCCTATAAATAAAGGGAATTCGTTGGAACAAAAAAAGGCCCGGCTGGGTATTGACCGGGCCAGGTCCAAAAGGCACCTCGAACAAAATAAAAGCAAGAAAGTCTTCTTTATTTATCTTTCTATTTGGATCTTTCGAGCATCTAAATGGAATTGCTAATTATATAATAACGATAAAGAATGTGAAAGAAATACTTTCTTTAATCCTTACTTGATGTGTAATGTAACATAGTAATTATCTTTTTCAATTGGGAGAGATGGCTGAGTGGACGAAAGCGGCGGATTGCTAATCCGTTGTACGAGTTATTCGTACCGAGGGTTCGAATCCCTCTCTTTCCGTTTCCGTTGATGACTTTCTATTTTTTTCTTTCAATTTTCGCAAACCCCCTTTTTATTTTTTCCTAGTTAAACGTGTGGAATAGCTAAAATAAAATTGAAAGAAAATTGTAAAATCAAGCAAGAAAAACTAAATTTTTATTTTATTCTTCACGTCCTGGATTACGTCCTGGATCATTGGATAGGAATCCAAAGATGAAGAGAGAAACAAAGAATATTACTACTGTGTAAACGAAAAGTTTGAGAGTAAGCATTACACAACCTCCAAGATCATTTTTTGAAAAAGAAAAACGAGAAAAGATAATAGATCCTCCATTTTTATATCACATATCCTATTTTGACACCAAGAAAAAAATTATAGAAATAGAAAAGAATGTTCAGAAATTCATAATGAAGTTGAAATGAAATTTCATTTCAATTTGTAATATAATAAGAGTCTTTAATTACCACAAATTACTTTCATACCCATAATTAGCTATTGTAAGGGACCCTAAGCTAATAAGGTATTTCACCATAAAAAGGATTAAAATCGGGAAATGCGGCGAGCCGGGTTTCTCGCGGCTATCCGATAATTTCACTGTTTGAATAGAAGGTTCATACTGTCAGACTTATTTGATCTTATCAATTGTTATAATTTTTATCGAATAAATCATGAATTTTCTAGGATAGTATTAAAGCTCTTATCGAAAACTTACAGCAGCTTGCCAAACAAAGGCTAAAAGAAAAAAGAACAGGGGTATGACTGGCATAACATCTACGATTGGATTCAAAAAAGCATAGGCTTCGGGCAATTTGGCGAAGAAAAGACTACTCGGATAAAGGGCAGAATTAAGACAGATCAAACTAAAGATATTAAGCATAACAGACATTTTTTTCGTCGAGATAATTGCATTTTGATTGAGTTATTGATATAAGGAAAAATAAAGAAAGTAGGGTAGACAAAAAAATCCTTCTTTTCTTTTTCCGTTCAATCAAAAATCCTCCAATTCTCAAAGGAGAATAGAAGAAATCATACTTTCATACAATATCTTAATTGAATTATATGTAATGATCAATAAATTCAGTTGAATTCTAGATATACACATGTCAAAATCCTAGCAAGAATCTATAATAGATTCTATAAAGAATAAATATTTTCTATAGTCTATAGATAGTTTGGGCTGGAATTGACGAACACTTAATACCAATATTATTCTTTATTAGTATTAGTGTCCAATAAAAGTATAAATGGGGCGTAGCCAAGTGGTAAGGCAACGGGTTTTGATCCCGCTATTCGGAGGTTCGAATCCTTCCGTCCCAGAGCATATCCGTTGTATCTGAATACTTCTTTTTTGTTCAACAAGGTTCTGTTTAAAGGTCTAATATTGGATAGAATATTATTCCTCTTTCTTTTTTAAATTTTGAATTATTCTTTTCGGAATCATATCTAAGTTTTTCACAAACTGAACTAAATCGAGTTCAAATGACATGCAAATGCAAAAGTAACTGATAACTGAAACCTTTTCTGATTCAGATAAAGATAAGATGAGACATAGATCACAGTTCCAGAAAGATTACTTAATCTCAGGCTAAACAAAATATGAAAATACATATAAAACGAGGAAGTGCTTAGCTTATAGGTATGTATTGTTATCCTATTTCAGTCACAATAGTCTTTCTATTTTTGTTAAAAATAATTAGCATCCCTAAAATATTAAAATTGAAATATTTAACAATAATATTTCTTTTTTTTGTTCGATCTATTTAGCTTATTTGCTTTACATCATTGACAATTCCATTCGAAAATATTTTTCTTTCTTATGATAATAAAATGGAGTCTTTACTGCAAAACTTGATTCAAATAATGATGCAGAAGTAGGAAACTTTTTCAAGTAGCAAGATTTGTAATGATTCCTTATGGATTGAATCTTGGGGAAGTTGGAAATGGGTCAGTCTATCTTATTGAGTCACTAGGAAGAGTCAAATATAATTTATTTATTCCTGTGATTTCTGTTAGTTATGTTATTTCTATATTTAGATTAGATTTCTGGATATTTCTGTTAGATATTTTTTTGAGATCGATATTTATAGAAAAATGTTCCATTCATACAAAAAAAGCCGGGGTCTTGCTAATATTTCTTCAGAAAAATCTTTATTATCTATGTAGATAGATAAGGTAGATAGATAAGAAAAAATATAAATGACTATGTCTATGTACCGAGCGAACCAATGACTATTCATGATTCCATAATTGAATCAATTCCATACTGGTTCCAAATTAGAGGAATGTTATGGTAAAACTTCGTTTAAAACGATGTGGTAGAAAGCAACGTGCGACTTGAAGGACACGATCCGGCGTGGATTCTTATTCTTACATCCACCATTTTATATAGGAATGAAAGTGCTCTTGGCTCGACGTCGTTTGTTCTATTCTACTAGAACCCCTCTTTTTTTATTGGGTTGTAATGTAAATAGTGCATGATGGAGCTCGGGTAGAAAGTATTTATTAATTTCTCAGGGGCAACGATCTAGGGTTAATGCCAATCAATAAATTGGAACAACTTCGTAAGTATATCTTCGATATAGAAATCGAAAGGATCTGATTCGAGCAAATTTTCAATTAAAAAAATTTTTGTTGGAAGGGCTAAAACTTTTTCGATCCACAGTGTATCGCGCACGAATCAACCATATGATTCTTTGATAGAAAGAAATCACAAAAGAGGTATGTTGCTACCATTTTGAAAGGATTAAGAAGCACCGAAGTAATGTCTAAACCCAATGATTTAAAACAAAGATAAAGGATCCCAGAACAAGGAAACACCACTTCAATTGTCTCACCGATCCGAATAAAGAATAAAAATAGATTTTAAACGAGACAAAAAAGGGGGGGTTAAAGACCACTCAATAAAAAAATATCTTAAAGATTTTTCTTTAAGATATTTGAGAATTATTGAACTTGAGTTATGAGTACAAATGATTTTTTTCAGGAAGCTAAAAAAATGACTATGAGTTAAATTATAGACTCATTTATTTTACGGATTCCTTTTCTATTTATTCTAATTTTATCCATAGACAAAACTTCTAATCATTTTTTTCTCGAGCCGTACGAGGAGAAAACTTCCTATACGGTTCTAGGGGGGGTTCTTTTTCATCTACATCTATCCCGATGAGCCGTCTACCGAATCGTTGCAATTGATGTTCGATCCCGAAGAGAAGGAAGAGATCTTCGGAAAGTGGGTTTTTATGATCCGATCAAGAATCAAACTTATTTAAACGTTCCCGCGATTCTCTATTTCCTTGAAAAAGGCGCTCAGCCTACAGGAACTGTTCAGGATATTTTAAAAAAAGCAGAGGTTTTTAAGGAACTTTACCCTAATCAAACGAAATACAATTAATTAAATTAAGAAATTAAGGAAATAAAAACTAAGGGTAGGATAGGATAGTGATTTCTATATCATTTTGGATATCTTTTCTATACTATGTTTTTTTATTTCCTTCTTTTCTTGCTCTATTCATATTCATATCTATTTATCATTGTTTTTTTATAATATTTTGGAAAACCTTATTTGATTGATCCTCACAAAATAAAAAATTATGGCATTACCTGCAATCGCGTGGTTTTCATTCGAACTCTAATACCA